TTCATGAGAAAATCGTTCCACGATGCATTTTTTTTTTTTTTTTTTACAATTTTTTGCTGCTAAAGGGATCAAATGGTATAATTCTTTTGTTGGTAGGTTGGAGGATTAGAAACATGACTATTGCTTTCCAATTGGCTGTTTTTGCATTAATTGCTACTTCATTAATCTTACTGATTAGTGTACCTGTTGTATTTGCTTCCCCTGAGGGTTGGTCGGGTAACAAAAATGTTGTATTTTCCGGTACATCATTATGGATTGGATTAGTCTTTCTAGTGGGTATTCTTAATTCTCTCATCTCTTAAACCTATTCGTCCTAGATCCAAAAATCAAATGACCCCTCTCTCCGAATTCCTTCAGGTTGTGAGACACATTAAAATTCAATATAAGTCCCCAAAATGCAAATAAGGAAAAAATTAAAATTTAGAGGGAGGGGTAAAACTTTTATATATTTGTATTGTAAAAATGGAAAATAATAAAATTTAACTATACAAAATATACTAACATATGTATTCTAAGAATTTTATAAATAATTATATATAATATATATATTCAAAAATAAAATATAAATATATAAATAAATAATATTAAATAAATAAAATAATAGATAAAATAAATTCTATAATAATATTATATATTATAGTGCGGATATGGTCGAATGGTAAAATTTCTCTTTGCCAAGGAGAAGATGCGGGTTCGATTCCCGCTATCCGCCCAGGATAATGAGTAAATAAATATATTTAATAGATAAAACATGTTGAGTGTAGTTGACCGCAACAGTATAGTGGTTCTACCCTTCCCTTTCTCCCCCCCCCTGAGGAATTACCAAAGCATTTGACTCTTCACCCCTTTAAATGTAAAGGATTAGTCAATCAAATAATAAATAGTAAATGTGTCGATTTGAAAATAAATGAATTGCTAGTTGTAGAATATTACTCTCGTCAGACTTAAGCATAACTAAAATAATAGAACTTAAGTAAGCTAAGGGGTTTGGTCTGGGGATTTTTCTTTCATTCATGTATCATAGACCCGTAGGGGATTTTCATTCCTTGTACATTTTGTCCAGTATTTTTCATACCACCGAAATTAGGATTAGGAATAAAGAATCCGTATCAAAGAAAGGGTATGGGCTACACAGTTGGAGTATACATTCTTATTTTATGTGTTGTGGCCAGTAACATTTATGAATTGGGTGAAATAAAGAGACGGAAAGAGAGGGATTCGAACCCTCGGTAAACAAACGTCTACATAGCAGTTCCAATGCTACGCCTTCAACCACTCGGCCATCTCTCCTATATAATAATTATGGCACAAAAACCGAGTAAATAGTGAGTCATTCATATTCATTTTGGGTAGGTATATACATTCAATTTTTACTATAAAAAAATGAACTCTATTAAAGTATAAAATAAAATATAAAACTTTTCATCAAAGATAAATCCTTCCTCGGAGGCTGGGGATAAAGATAATTTTTTTTTTTTTAAGGAAAATTGTAAAATTAAAATAAAGATAGATATCTATTCATGGTTGCGAAGATAGTGTTTGCGCCCTTTCTAATATTTATACCATATTAAATCACTCAATTGGAACGAATTAACCGACCGATCTATTTTTTTAGACTATGTTTACTAATTTAATAAAAATTATATCCTTTACAGTTTTATATTTTTCAACAAGAACTCCTTACTTCAACCGCTTAACCCATAGATTTATTCCAAATTAATGAATCGCCCCCCGGTTTTTCTATTTGATTGTCTAGCGTATACCCAATATATACATACACAACACAAAACAGACGGGATTCCGTTTTAATCATATACATAGAATGATTATTCGACTCTTTTTTCTCTTTGGAATCAAAACTTCTCGAATTATCCTAATCCGTAAGATAAATTCTTCGATTCTTCAACTTCAATGAAATCAGAAGATTTGCTTCCATTCTTATCTTATATTACTAGGTTTGGATGAAATAGAATCGAATTAAAACACTTTTTTTATTAATTCCTGTCAAAAATAAACAATTTGAATTTTGAGTAATAGGGCCATCCATTTGTTTTAATGAATCCGTTTTTACGTTATTTCGTACCGGACAATTCCTTTGTTTGTGTAATTTTCTCACGAAAGGAAATAAAAAAAAAGTATCGAATGGATTAATATACCTATGTCTAGATCTGGGATAAATGGAAATTTTATTGATAAAACCTTTTCAATTGTAGCCACTATCTTATTACGAATAATTCCGACAACTTCAGGAGAAAAAGAGGCATTCACCTATTACAGAGATGGTGCGATTTGATTATTATTCTTATTTTTTTTTTTTCTATTTTTTTTAGCGGCTCCAGTCTTACGAGAAAGACAACATTCTTTTTTTTTCGGGATAGGAAGAAAAAAAGGATTTAAAAAAATCTACGCTTGTTGAAGGTGAAGTTTGTAAATAAAGCAACCCCTTCTGTCGTGTATCCCCGATTAATGCAGCCTCAGATGCTTCAATTGTCGATTATAGAGTATTGAGCGAAAGGTTACATTACACCTATGGGTTAGGTCAACCCTACTCCACTAGTACCAATAGGAGGCATAGGGAAAGAGGCACTACTCCTAGGAATCAACACACTAAAACTTTGTTATAAATTATTCCTTTTACGTATCAGGATTGGGACTAAGAAGAATGGTTGGGACAACAAACATCCATCTCGTTCGTATTTTGGATACCCGTATAACCATCGAAGACTGTTGAAGTGACTAATTCCTGCAAATTAAAGGGCGTTGCAGACAAAGAAATTGTTGGAGGCGCCCTTTATTATCTAATAAAATACGAACATGATTTATGTTAAGGAAAGATCTTTTACAAGAAGGTTGGCTAGAGATTTCTTGTAAAAACACCAGCCCCGCTCAGTTTATAATGAGAATATTTCAATCTTTTTTGATTAAACGTCTTTTTTCATTATGCACATATAGGGAGGAGCCGTATGAGGTGAAAATCTCACGTACGGTTCTGGAACGGAGATTCTTTGAATCGAATAACGACCGTAACGGATGTCGGCTCAATCGGAAGGAAATTATGCGGAAGCTTTACAGAATTATTATGAAGCTATGCGACTGGAAATTGATCCTTATGATCGAAGTTATATACTCTATAACATAGGCCTTATCCATACAAGGAACGGAGAACATACAAAAGCTTTGGAATATTATTTTAGGGCACTAGAGCGAAATCCATTTCTACCACAAGCTTTTAATAATATGGCCGTGATCTGTCATTACGTGCGACTATCTCCACTATAGAAAAAAAAATAAAGAACAAATCCGTTAACGTTAAGTTAATAAATACTATAAAAAGGTAGGCTTTCTACATATGTATCGTTCAAAACAACGATTTTTATCAGCTGTAGCAAAGAAATAAACTTCATATCAAAGTATAAATATGAAAATGAAGAAATAGATATGCCTAGATACTTTATTCTATGGATAACGGATCTAATTGATAGAAGAAGCGCCGTAAAGATCAATTCGCGAGGTTTTGGTCCGATACAATAAAACTGCTTACTTATGTCATGATATGAGATAAAAGTTAGGAATCAACTTCTGTAATAAAGTAGATCCCCTAAGGTATTGAGCAGCGGTGTAGCATCAGATCCCAAAGATAGTAAGTCTTTTCTTTCTTATGAAGGAAGGTTTTTTTTTCAAAAATTCTATATCTATATAAATATAAATGTATATATGAAACCGAGATAGTTACCTTTCAGAAAATTCTAATGATAGTAAAAATGCTTATGCTTTATTTGTCTGAAGGTGGGAGAAAAGATAAAACTGATTATTAATAAAATTTTTAGTTTGAAACTCATGTAATTAACCTATTTCTTTTGGTTAACTCAAAAAAAAGGAATCGCGATATATCTAGGAGAGATCTCATTCAATTAGATATGCTAGATTAAAAGATAAGACATCCAAAGAATTTGACCGCTGAGCCGTATGAGGTCGGAAACTCTCAAGTACGGTTCTAAGGGAAGGAATTTGTCCCCCTATTCCGACCGGGGAGAACAGGCCGTTCAGCAAGGAGATTCGGAAATTGCGGAGGCGTGGTTCGATCAAGCCGCCGAGTATTGGAAACAAGCTATAGCGCTTACTCCTAGTAATTATATTGAAGCACAGAATTGGTTAAAGATTACAAGGCGTTTTGACTAAGAATACTAGTTTATTTATTTAGTTTACATTTCTAATTTTCTCGATTTGTTATAATTAATTGGTTGTTGTCCCTATCGGTCAAATAACCAAAGCGGATGGTTTTTCTGGGAATAACCAATCAAAGAATTTTATTATATCCCTTCTAATCTAAGATCGTTTTCTTTCATATAGTATTTCATAGTAATAAACGATTATTAAGGTAGAAAATTTTATTATTTTCTACTATAGAATTTTATACTATAATAAATATAAATAAAAAAATAAAACTAATAAATTAAATAATAAAATAAATAAAACTAATAAAAGATACCCTCAAATAACTAAAGATAAATACTAAGATGTCTCTTATAATTACTTCTCGTCAAATTTTGAATAAAGTACGGAATAGAGTCATATTGTTATATGCAAGACATAAATTAGTTACATTTAGGAACTTTGAATTGAGATATAAATACAATATATTGCACAAAAAAATTGTTTTTGCGTCAATTCAAAGCCCAGAAAATGTTTTTATAATATTAAAAGGGTCCGTTAAGCGCCTCGCGGATATGTCATAATAGATCCGAACACTTGCCCCGGATCGACTTCCAGATCATAATTGCTCTAGTGAATAACTAAAGAAAATAGATAGATGGGAGATGTTAAGATAAAAAACTAAGTCGAAACATCTCACAGAGTTTTACTAATTACTTAACTATTTATTGGCGGGTCTCTTTGTATGTGTTGTCCGGAAAGAGGAGGACTCAATGATTATTCGTTCGCCGGAACCAGAAGTAAAAATTTTGGTAGATAGGGATCCCGTAAAAACTTCTTTCGAGGAA